TTCTAGAAGAAAGTTCTAATGATAGTGATGAGCAAGATAGTGATTTAACTCTAGAAGAAAGTTCTAATGATATCGATGGGCAAGATGAAGATAGTGATTTAACTCTAGAAGAAAGTTCTAATGATATCGATGGGCAAGATGAAGATAGTTCTAATGATAGTGATGAAACTGACATATATAGCAAATATAGTCATTTGTGGGTTCTATGCGACAATTGTTATGGATTAAATTATAAGAGATTTTTGAAAGAAAAAATGAATATTTGTGAACACTGTGAGTGGCATTTGAAAATGAATAGTTCAGATAGAATAGATCTTTTGATCGATCCGGATACTTGGAATCCTATGGACGAAGACATGGTCTCTCTAGATCCCATTGAATGGGATTCATCTTTATTTGATGAAGAGGACGAAAAAGATCGTCTTGATTCATCTTCATTTGATTCAGAGGACAAACCTTATAAAGATCCTTTTGGTTTTGATTCATCTTCATCAAATGAAGAGGACGAAAAAGATCGTCTTGATTCATCTTCATTTGATGAAGATGATTTTGAGGAAGAGGACGAAAAAAATCCTTTTGATTCATCTTCATTTGATGAAGAGGACGAACCTTATAAAGATCCTTTTGATTTTGATAAGGATCCTTTTGGTTTTGATTCATCTTCATTTGATTCATCTTCATTTGATTCATCTGAATCAAATGAAGATGAATTTGAGGAAGAGGACGAACCTTATAAAGATCGTCTTGATTCTTATCAAACAAAGACGGGATTACCCGAGGCTGTTCAAACAGGCATAGGCGAACTAAATGGCATTCCCGTAGCAGTTGGGGTTATGGATTTTGAGTTTATAGGGGGCAGTATGGGATCCGTAGTCGGGGAAAAAATCACCCGTTTGATTGAATACGCTACCAATCAATTTCTACCTCTTATTATAGTGTGTGCTTCGGGGGGGGCGCGTATGCAAGAAGGAAGTGTGAGCTTGATGCAAATGGCTAAAATCTCGTCTGCTTTATATGATTATCAATCAAATAAAAAGTTGTTTTATGTATCAATCCTTGCATCTCCTACTACTGGTGGGGTGACGGCCAGTTTTGGTATGTTGGGTGATATCATTATTGCCGAACCCAATGCTTACATTGCATTTGCGGGTAAAAGAGTAATTGAAGAACTGTTGAAAATAACAGTACCCGAAGGTTTGCAAGAGACTGAAAATTTATTTGATAAGGGAGCATTCGACCTAATCGTACCACGTAATCTTTTAAAAAGTGTTCTGACTGAGTTATTTAAGCTCCACGGTTTCTTTCCTTTGACTAAAAATTAAAAAAAAACCAAATAGAGTGCTAAGTTCAATTATTTTTATTTGTAGCAAAGGAGTAGTTAGTTTATTCGGAATTAAAGGAAATAGGAATTTTGTTTGGTGATCTAAGTATCTATATATCTATATCTAAGTGAGGATATAGATATATAGATACTTATATCTATACTAAGTATTGAATTATGAATTAATAGTTATAGTTAAATAATAATGAAAATTCTTAATTATAATTATTAATAATTATTATAAGATATCTTTTTTTATAAATAATAATAACAGGTACGAACAATAAATCGAGGTACCCATTCTATGAACCTTCCCGCTTTTTTTGTGCCTTTAGTAGGCATAGTATTTCCGGCAATTGCAATGGCTTCTTTATATCTTCATGTTCAAGAAAACAAGATTGTTTAGACCTGATGGACCCCCTCTCTTTTATTTTTTTTTTTTTTTCAAAAACTTAGACTTGCATCATAACTAATAGAGATATCTATTTAGCGAAATATGAGATAACATGTGATTTCTGCCGAACATAAAGACATAAGGTAAAGGACTCTTATACCTGTAGAAACATAATAATATATGGGTAAAAAAATTCTAGCCGTTTTCAAATCGACCAGGATCGCTAGATGGCTGAAATAAAAAGTCCTCGGATCTATATGTATAGTGGGATCATATGAAGGGTATGTTATTATTTTATAGATCTAAGTAATTAGATGAATTACTCCTAAAGGTTCACATCAAACTAGTGCTAGTTGATGAGAGTTACTTCGGAAACAAAACAAAAAAGATAAAGTCAAAAAAATTGGAGGGTTTCCCTCAATTCTAATAAAATACAATCGGATCCAGTATGGATTGGCGATCAGAACATATACGGATAGAACTTATAACGGAGTCTCGAAAATTAAGTAATTTCTGCTGGGCCTTTATCCTTTTTTTAGGTTCATTAGGATTCTTATTGGTTGGAACTTCCAGTTATCTTGGTAGAAATTTGATATCTTTTTTTCCGTCTGAGCAAATCATTTTTTTTCCACAAGGTATCGTGATGTCTTTCTACGGAATCGCGGGTCTCTTTATTAGTTCCTATTTGTGGTGCACAATTTTCTGGAATGTAGGCAGCGGTTATGATCGATTCGATAGAAAGGAAGGCATAGTGTGCATTTTTCGGTGGGGATTTCCTGGAAAAAATCGTCGCATATTCCTACGATTCCTTATAAAAGATATTCAGTCCATTAGAATAGAAGTTAAAGAGGGTATTTATACCCGTCGTGTCCTTTATATGGACATCCGGGGCCAGGGGAACATTCCCTTAACTCGTACTGATGAGAATTTGACTACACGAGAAATTGTAGAAAAAGCTGCTGAATTGTCCTATTTCTTGCGTGTACCAATTGATTTGAAACAAAATGGTAAATGGGTGCTTTGAGGGAAAAATGCAAGAATCCTCTTTTTTTCTATAACATAAACTAAGTGAAGTTTCATCAGAAGGGTCATTCGAGCGAAAGCGGGCGGAACAACTACAAAACGAAATTCTTTATTTTTGTCACTCGACGTTTTATTTTCTCCTTTCTTTTGTGTTCCTTAATAACCAACAGAAAAATAACAATTAGATTTCTTAATAATGATAATTAGCCAATTTCTGCCTTGTTTTGCTACTTTGAGTATTGCAATATCTTTCCCTCAATTATTCTACTATTCCTGTCTGTGGGCAATCAGTGAATTTTTTTTTTGAAATATTGGATATTGTGGATTCTTTCGTCTCAAAATTGGATTAATATTCATTACTTAAAGCGTTTCTTTCAGTCATTCATTGAAAGGAGAGAGTTGTTTCGAATTTGTCCAATTGAGATATCGGGAAACTTTATTTTTTTAGTATTTCTTCATTCGAAATGGATTGATTTGTAGTCGATTTCTCTAGTCTTTCGAGATTGAAAGACTAATCAAAAAATCACAAAAAAATAGATTGATAGGTTCCATACCTTGTATAGAACTCATGCGTGAAAGAAGGATTCGATCACATAGAGTCGACGAATGAGGTGGGTTGATTAACAATTCACAGATTAAAAAATGGCAAAAAAGAAAGCATACACTCCTCTGGTATCTATAGTATTTTTTCCTTGGTGGCTTTCTCTCTCATTTAAAAAAAGTCTGGAATCTTGGGTTACTAATTGGTGGAATACGGGGCAATCCGAAATTTTTTTGAATGATATTCAAGAAAGGGGTATTCTAGAAAAATTCATAGAATTAGAGGAACTCCTCGTCTTGGACGAAATGATCGAAGAATACTCGGAGACACGTCTACACAAGCTTACTCTAGGAATACAAAAAGAAACGATCCAATTAATCAAGATACACAACGAAGATCGTATCCATACGATTTTTCACTTCTCAATAAATATAATCTGTTTTGTTATTCTCAGTGGTTATTATATTTTGGGTAATGAAGAACTTGGTATTCTTAACTCTTGGGCCCAGGAATTCCTATATAACCTAAGCGACACAGTCAAAGCTTTTTGTATTCTTTTATTAACCGATTTTTGTACCGGATTCCATTCACCCCACGGTTGGGAATTACTGATTGGCTCTGTCTACAAAGATTTTGGATTTGTTCAGAATGATCAAATCATATCGGGTCTTGTTTCAATTTGTCCAGTCATTCTTGATACAGTTTTTAAATATTGGATTTTCCGTTATTTAAATCGCGTATCTCCGTCACTTGTAATTATTTATCATTCCTTGTAGTTATTTATCATTCAATGAATGACTGATAACAGATCCACTCATATTAATCTAATCCAATTCGAAGGTTTGCAACTTTGTAGTTGTACATAAACAAAGCGTTGAAAATTTATGCTTTCTATTTTTACCCATCTTCAGGATTCATCCTATATTAGTCCAGTAACCAGTAAATTTTTATTATTCCAGTAACTAACAGAATCGTGGATAGGGAACTATACTAGCGACTTACCCCACCTATTGTAGAAATTTTGGTATCAACAATTGAACCATGGAAACTATAAATACTTTTTCTTGGATAAAGGAACAGATTACTCGATCTATTTCCGTATCGCTCATGATATATATCATAACTCAGACGTCCATTTCAAATGCATATCCCATTTTTGCACAGCAGGGTTATGAAAATCCACGAGAAGCGACGGGGCGTATTGTATGTGCCAATTGTCATTTAGCTAACAAGCCCGTGGATATTGAGGTACCGCAAGCGGTACTTCCTGATACTGTATTTGAAGCGGTTGTTCGAATTCCTTATGATATGCAACTGAAACAAGTTCTTGCTAATGGTAAAAAGGGGGGTTTGAATGTAGGGGCTGTTCTTATTTTACCGGAAGGTTTTGAATTAGCTCCCCCCGATCGTATTTCTCCCGAGATGAAGGAAAAGATAGGAAATTTGTCTTTTCAGAGCTATCGCCCTAATAAAAAAAATATTCTTGTAATAGGCCCTGTCCCCGGTCAGAAATATAGTGAAATTTCCTTTCCTATTCTTTCCCCTGACCCCGCTACTAAGAAAGATGTTCACTTCTTAAAATATCCTATATACGTAGGCGGGAACAGGGGAAGGGGTCAGATTTATCCTGACGGGAGCAAGAGTAACAATACAGTTTATAATGCTACAGCAGCGGGTATAGTAAGCAAAATCATACGAAAAGAAAAGAAGGGGGGATATGA